TAATGAGATCCTAATCTCAAGACACAGGGGGGATATGGCGAAATTGGTAGACGCTACGGACTTAATTGGATTGAGCCTTGGTATGGAAACCTACTAAGTGATAACTTTCAAATTCAGAGAAACCCTGGAATGAAAAATGGGCAATCCTGAGCCAAATCCTATTATTTTACGAAAATAAACATAAACAAAAGTTCAGCAAGCGAGAATAATAATAATAAAGGAAAGGATAGGATAGGTGCAGAGACTCAATGGAAGCTATTCTAACAAATGGGGTTGACTGTTGGTAAAGGAATCCTTATATCGAAATTCCAGAAAGGATGCAAGATATACCTATATAAATTATAAATAATAAAAAAAAATAGGTATACTAACGAAAAACTATCTCAAAAAAGACGACCCGAACCCGTATTTTTTTTATATGCAAAATCTATTTATATGAAAAATAAAAAGAATTGTTGTGAATCGATTCCAAGTTGAAGAAAGAATCGAATAGAATATTCATTAATCAAATCATTCACTCCATAGTCTGATAAATCTTTTGAAAAACTGATTAATCGGACGAGAATAAAGATAGAGTCCCGTTCTACATGTCAATATCAATACCGACAACAATGAAATTTATAGTAAGAGGAAAATCCGTCGACTTTAAAAATCGTGAGGGTTCAAGTCCCTCTATCCCCAACCCAAAAAAGCCCGTTTGCTATCTATTTATTTTATCCTACCTTTTTTTTGTTAGAGGTTCAAAGTTCCTTCTGTTTCTCATTCATCCTATTCTTTGCCATTTTACAAGCGTATCCTAGCAGAATTTTGTTCTCTTATCACATCACAAGTCTTGTGATATATTGTGATATATATATGATATACGTACAAATCTCTTGAGCAAGGAATACCTATTTGAATGATTCATAATCCATATGATTACTCATATGGAAATTTACAAAGTCTTCCTTTTAAAGATCCAAGAAATTTCCGTTCGAGACTTTTCATTTCATTTAATACTTTTTCGTTTTTTTTTGTTTTCATTTTTAATTGACATAGACCCAAGTCATCTAGTATTATGAGGATAATGCGTCGGTAATGGTCGGGATAGCTCAGTTGGTAGAGCAGAGGACTGAAAATCCTCGTGTCACCAGTTCAAATCTGGTTCCTGGCATATGATTCATTTGTATGAGTATCTACTCTACAAATTAATTGATATGGATCGACATAATACATACTTATCTAGCTAAGTATCTGGGAGTAAACCCTCTTTTTATTTATTTATTTTATTTTTCTTTTTTAAATGAGCAAAGAGTATATTCTAATGTGTCTATTATAATGGAGTAAAAGAAAAAATTTGCTTATCTTTCCTCTTCTTTTTTATTTGTTCACACTGTGGCTCCTCACATTCAAAAAGAATGTTAATACTTCATACATATTTTATCATATTTTAATAAAAGAAACATCTTTTATTAAAATATTAAAATAGTTGGTTGAAAGGCCCAACCAAAAGTCTGGTCTAGAGGAGTTCAAGGCTAGAAATAACCAAGACTCATCTCAGCTACAGTACAAATAAAATAGAATTCGATCCCCTTTCATTTATTTCTTTGTATTCTCTTTCATATTCCATTTCTTCATTCCCTTCTATGCGACTCTCTAGAGTTCATCTAAGTGATGTGCGCGATACAAAGTTCACGGTACAGAACCCTTGTTGTTCATTCTATTGTCTCGGCTCGTCCGAAATACAATAAAAAAGTCTCCTCAAAAATCGAGAATCTCAATGATGTATTGTCTTTTATTTCTTTTTATTTATTAGCCTATCCATAAGAATACGAATGAAACCTCAATTCCTCTGTTTGAGCTAGAAGAGAATGTACAAATATTCCTTGAATATTCGAAGTTGTAATTTTGTTTCTTATCATTCAATGAGCGTCTTGTATTTCATAAAAATTGGGGGCAATATAATCCTTACGTAAAGGCCACCCTATCCAACTTTCGGGCATTAAGATACGTTTCAGTCGTGGATGATTCTCATAAGAGATTCCCAACATGTCATAAGATTCTCGTTCTTGAAAATCCGCACTTTTCCAAACCCAGAAAACAGACGGAATTCTAGGGTTACTCCTTGGAGCAAATACTTTTATACATACTTCCTCCGGTTGATCTACACCATACTCTATTCTCGTAAGATGATACACACTGGCTAACAGTCCGCCTGGTGCTACATCATAGGCACATTGGGAACGGAGATAATTGTAACCATATACATATAAAATAACAGCAATGGAATGCCAATCCTCGGGCTTTATTTGTAAAGTCTCTATTCCTTGGTAATCAAAGCCCAAAGATCTATGAACCAGCCCGTGTTTGACTAGCCAAACAGACAAACGACCCTGCATCTTTTTTATCTCTCCCGCACTTTTCTTTTTTATTTGTAATTTGTATAAGATAAGTATTTCACATTTACGATGAAATCGAATTTATGAAGATTAATTCGTTGTTTGTTATTCTGTTTCTGTAA